TGAATCATTTATTTCTATTGCAATCCATTCAATTTTTATTTCTACACACGTCTTTTTTTAGGAGGCCTACATCCATTATGTGGCATAGGGGTTACGTCACGTACGAAACTTAATAGTATACCACTTCTACGAATGGCTCGTAATGCTGCATCTCTTCCGAGACCAGGGCCTTTTATCATGACTTCTGCTCGTTGCAGACCCTGATCCACTGCCTTACGAATAGCATTTCCTGCTGCGGTTTGAGCAGCAAATGGTGTCCCTCTTCTTGTGCCTCTGAATCCACAAGTACCAGCGGAGGACCAAGAAACCACCCGACCTATTACATCTGTAACAGTCACAATGGTATTGTTGAAACTCGCTTGAACATGAATAACTCCTTTTTGTATTCTACGTCCATTCTTACGTGAACCAATTCTTGGTATAGCTTTTGTCATATTTTATCATCTCATAAATATGAGTCAGAGATATACGGATATATCCATTTCATGTCAAAACAGATCCTTTATTTGTACATCGGACCGTTTAGAAAGTCCCTTGTTAGAAAGATTACCCCTGTCTCTGTTTATGTTTCGGATTGGAACAAATTACTATAATTCGTCCCCGCCTACGGATCAGTCGACATTTTTCACAAATTTTACGAATGGAAGCCCTTATTTTCATATTTGTTATTCCTTAATTCCAAATATACTCCTTGGAAGAAAATAAGTCTCTTGAAATTTTGAACCTCGAATTGTATTCCCATGAAAGGAATGTTTAAATTCAAATAAAAAGCCGCCTAATCATTTGACTCTTTGTTGCGAAGTCTATAAATTATACGTCCCCTAGTTGAATCATAACGACTTACTTCGATTTTGACTCTATCTCCTGGTAGTATCCGGATAAAACTCCGTCGGATCCTCCCCGAAACATAACCTAGAATCAGATCTTCATTGTCTAAACGAACTCGGAACATACCATTGGGAAGTGATTCAGTAATTAAACCTTCGTGAATCAATTTTTGTTCTTTCATTCCAGGTAACCCCCTTGAAGTATCAACTAATGGAGGAGGAGTAATAGTAGACAATTCGTCTTTCCTCTCTTTTTCCCAAATAGCAAGTTACGGATCAAATTCGGATACCAGAAGGATCACCAGATATAATACAAAATTTCTCCCCCAATTCTTTCTAGTCGAGCTTCTCGATCTGTCATTATACCTCGAGAAGTAGAAAGAATTACGACCCCCATTCCACCTAAAATCCTAGGAATTCGTTGATGGTTGGAATAGATTCGTAGACCGGGACGACTGATACGCTTTAAAATATTTCTATATGTTCCTTTCCTATTCCTTCTATGTCGCAGGGTTGAAACCAAGAAATATTTGTTGTTTTCCCTATGTTTTCTAACATTTTCAATAAACCCTTCTTGTAGAAGTATTTTAACAATGTTTTCGGCGATATTAGTAGATGCTACTCGAACCGTTCCTTTTTTATCCATGTTAGCATTTCTTATAGAAGTTATTATATCGGCAATAGTGTCCCTACCCATGACGAACTAAATTTATGGGTGCCTTCCAGTTTTGATATAATCAACATGTTCCTTTTTTTTTTTTTCATTTTTTCTTATTTATTTATGAATTATTAAAGGTATATGCGTGAGACACAATCTACTAACGTGATCTATTTCAGAGACCTGACTATACTCTATCACGGTCTCATCTACTAGTATTTATAAGACTTCAGGAGCTAATGAGACTATTTTAGTGAAATTCAACTGTCTCAATTCCCGCGCGATCGCTCCAAAAACTCGAGTTCCTTTTGGATTTCCTTCTTGATCAATGACAACTGCTGCATTGTCATCATATCGTATTATCATACCGTTGTCGCGTTTGAGTTCTTTACATGTACGTACAATTACAGCTCTGATCACTTCTGATCTTTCGAGAGGCATATTGGGCACTGCTTCTTTGATTACAGCAACAATAACGTCACCAATATGAGCATATCGTTGATTACTAGCTCCTATGATTCGAATACACATCAATTCTCGAGCCCCGCTGTTGTCCGCTACATTCAAATGAGTCTGAGGTTGAATCATATCATTTTTTTTTTTTTGAATCTGCTCTTTCAATGCAAAAGGCAAAGGAAAAAGAGAGAAATATTGTCTGCCCAGAAATCCAAAAATCGGCGATTGTATTTTTCATCACAAATACCCTTCACATACCTATCACGCGATAATGAATTGAGTTCGTATAGGCATTTTGCACGCAGCTATTGAAATAGCTGCTCTGGCTACAGTTTCTGATACTCCGCCCATTTCATAAAGTATTCGACCGGGTTTAACGACAGATACCCAATATTCGGGAGATCCTTTCCCCGAACCCATACGTGTTTCGGTAGGTCTTACTGTAACGGGTTTGTCGGGAAATATACGTACCCATATTTTTCCACCACGGCGTGCATATCGTGTCATTGCTCGTCGTCCTGCTTCTATTTGTCTAGATGTGATCCAAGCGGGTTCAAGTGCCTGAAGAGCGTATCTGCCGAAACAAATATGATTGCCTCGATAAGATATTCCCTTCATTCTTCCTCTATGTTGTTTACGGAATCTGGTTCTTTTGGGGTTATAGTTGATGGTTGTTTCTCAATCCCATCTCTACTGCAGAACCGGACATGAGAGTTTCTTCTCATCCAGCTCCTCGCGAATGAAACGATTCAATAAGATTACGTATATGTATTTATTGAATGAATAATACACTGAATCATGGAATTTCTTGATATTTAATCTGTCACACGGGAAGCCGTATAGTATATAGTATATACGGCTAGACGGATATTTCTATTTTATTTATATGGGATAATGCCTTTCTTTTGAAAATGAATCCTTGACCTTTACCGAATCTGTCAAAATACTACAATCCAATAATGGTTTCGCGGGCGAATATTGACTCTTTCCATATTTGCTTCATTCGTAGGGTGAACCCATGACCTATCAGAAGAAATTAATTGGTTCCTGGTTGATTCCGCCATCCCACCCAATGAATCATTAGGATTCGTTTTCAATAGAATCTTCCGCAGTCACAGGTTTCGTCGTTCCCATAGCTTTTCCATTAATGGCTAGGCCTGAACTATGCAATGGAGCTCCTAATTAAATTCGTTCCCGAGCCAATCTCCTCAGTCTCTATTGACTCGGGGCTCTTTATTATTTGTATTTTTCTTATGAACCGTATTCATCTAATTATGGACGAATCAGTATTGATGCTTTATCACACTGCCTTTTATGATATGATGTGATTGATAGACCATACATATTGGAATCATATATCATGGAGATTCTCCTTCTCTCTTTCTCTCGCCCTTCCAGTTACCCACATCCCTCCATTTTTCTTTCCAACCTATAAATGGATTTTTCTTTTATGGAAAAAAAAAAAAAGATTTCAGTTGCTACAACTATATGATCGATACATCATATGGCGACTGCTTCCTTGGATCTCGATAATACAAAGCAATGAGTTGGTTACTAGTTCTTATAGTTATTAGTTAGGGGCTGGTCTGTTTTTTGAATCCCAACTTTAAATAAAAAACCAACGAGTCACACACTAAGCATAGCAGTTCCACCAAAAGGTCAATCGAATTTTTATTCAACCTTATAGAATTAGAATTGCTCATTTTTCATTTTTTTTTTTTTATTGAAGTGAAAAGGAATAGTTTGTAGTTTTTGTTCTATCACTGAATAGAATGGCAAGCAAAGGAAGGGTCCATTATTGCTCGTCTACAAATATCCAAATTTTGATGCCCAATGCCCCATAGGCAGTTCGAACTGTATAGGAACAATGATCAATTTTAGCTCGAATGGTTTGGAGGGGAACCCTACCTTCTCTGATCCATTCGACACGTGCAATTTCTTTTCCGTCGATACGCCCTGCAATTTCCACTTGAATTCCTTTTGTGTCTGCTTGTTCAGTTAATTCAATAGCTTTTTTCATTGCCTTTCGAAACGAAACCCTATTCTTTAATTGTAGAGCTATATATTCTGCAAGAATATTAGGTTGTCCATAAGGTTTTGCAACTCTTGTAATAGCAATGTTAAGTCTCCGATTCACAGAATGAAGCCCCTTTTGTACATTGATCTGCAATTCTTCGATTCCTCGTGTTTGGCCTTCTATTAACAAATTTGGGAATCCAATATAGATTATGACCTGGATCAAGTCCATTTTTTTTTGAATCTCTATATGTGCAATTCCAATTCCTTCGAAACTTGAAGATACTCTTATATTTTTTTGTACATATATCTTGATCCAATCCCGTATTTTTTCATCTTCCTGGAGACCTATGTAATAACTTTTTGGTTGTGCGAACCAAAGGGAACGATGACTTTGGTTTTCGCCAAGGCGGAAACCAAGTGGATTTATTTTTTGACCCATCTTTTTTTTCTCTCTCTCTCTCCTTCTCTATATATCTTTCTATTATAGGATCTCTCCATACATTTTTTGTTTCTAAAAATATATCCTGATCTGTTTTCTTTTTAGAGCTATCCTTCAATACAATAATTATATGACAGGCGGGTCTTTCTATCGGATAACTACGTCCTCTAGCCCTGGGTTTTAACTTTTTCACGATAGTACCCCCATTGACTTCGGCTTTACTAATGACCGAATCAGCTTCGTTGAAACTTTTATTGTGACTAGCATTTGCTGCTGCAGAATAAACCAGTTTAAAAATGGGATAAAATGCTCGATAAGGCATGAGTTCCAGTAACATAAGTGTTTTCTCATAGGAATGCCCACGAATCTGATCAATGACTCTTCGTGCTTTGTGAGCAGACATACATATACGTTGAGCTAAAGCTTGTACTTGTGTACTCGAGCTCCTCTTCATCTTCTGCTTTTTCAAGGTCTTCTTCCACTTTCTCCACTTTGACATAAGATAAGGTTCGCCTCCCGCCAATGAACGATGAGCACCTATTTCACTTTATTTTATTAACGGAGAGATCTAGTATCGTTTCTCGCGTGTCCCTGGAAAGTAAGAGTAGGTGCAAATTCTCCTAATTTTTGACCCACCATACGATCCGTTATATAAATAGGTAAATGCGCCTTTCCATTATGAATGGCAATTGTATTGCCGATCATTGTGGGTATAATGGTAGATGCCCGGGACCAAGTTACTATTATCTCTTTTTCCTCTCTCATGTTAAGCTTCTTTATTTTTTCCAATAAATGATTAGCTACAAAAGGATTTTTTTTTAGTGAACGTGTCACGGCCTATTATTCCCCCCCCCCCCCTTTTTTTTTTGAAAAGACGAGTAAAAAACAATATTTATTTGATTTTGAATATTCCTATTTACGGCGACGAATAATAAAACTATTACTATATTTATTCCTTTTCCTACTTTTTCTTCCAAGCGCAGGATAACCCCAAGGGGTTGTGGGTTTTTTTCTACCAATGGGGGCCCTCCCTTCACCACCCCCGTGGGGATGGTCTACAGGGTTCATAACTACCCCTCTTACTACAGGACGCCTACCTAGCCAACATTTAGATCCGGCTCTACCCAAACTTTTCTGGTTCGCCCCAACATTACCCACTTGTCCGACTGTTGCTGAGCAGTTTTTGGATATCAAACGGACCTCTCCAGATGGAAATCTTAATGTGACCGATTTACCCTCTTTTGCAATCAGTTTCGCTACAGCACCTGCTGCTCTAGTTAATTGTCCACCCTTTCCAAGTGTGATTTCTATGTTATGTACGGCCGTGCCTAAGGGCATATGGGTTGAAGTAGATTTTTCTTTTTGATCAATAAAAACCCCTTCCCAAACCGTACAAGCTTCTTCCAAAGCATACGGCTTTCCGGATGTATATATATATTCTATGATGATATCTAGACAGATGGATTTTATATGAATCGTGTGATGAAGTACCACATGAGTGGATATATAGGAATACAAATCTGCCAAATCACTCATGTTATGATCTTATACATCCTAGGTCTCTCCGTTTCGTCATCTGGCTTATGTTCTTCATGTAGCATTCAGACCGAATGACTCTATGAAATTACGTCGCTACTTCCACATATTACGGGTAACGTAGGAGACATCTCTATTTTTCCCCGGGGGAATTTTTAGAATTACCACCACTTAGCTTTCAATTCACCTCTGACCATCAAATGAAATGTGAATAACCCATCCTCTTCTCTTTGAAACAAGGGTCGCTTCCGCTTCTGTCCGTGCTTCAAACAATTTTGTCTTCTCCATATTACCATATCTGGAGTGTCAATAGTTTTCTATGAGGAACTACTGAACTCAATCACTTGCTGCCGTTACTCTTCAGTTTTCTGTTGAGGTCTATCCCGTAGAGGTACTCAAATTGGATCAGTGATCAATTTCTAGGTTTCGTCGTAAACCTAATTGGTTACTTCCAATTACGTAAATCCATAGTTCAAACCGCACTCAAAGGTAGGGCATTTCCCATTGATATAGGAACTTCTGTACCGGAAACAATGGTATCTCCAATTATAGCCCCTCTGGGATGTAAAATATATCTTTTCTCACCATCTCCATAGTGTATGAGACAAATGTATGCATTTCGATTAGGGTCATATTCTATGGTTACGATCCTAGCAGATATGTCTTTTTCATTCCGTCGAAAATCGATTTTACGGTATAGACGCTTATGGCCTCCTCCTCTATGCCCTGCGGTAATGATTCCCCTGGAATTACGACCTTTACCGCAGCGATGCTGTCCATAGATCAAATTATTTCGCGGATTGGATTTCGCTTGACTGTCTATGGATCCTTTGCGTATGCTCGGGGTAGAAGTTTTGTATAAATGTATCGCCGTGTTATTTAGTATTTTTTTTTCTTTTTTTTTTACTTAAATTCTTTTCTCTTCTCTATAAGAGGTAAAATAGAATAACCCGGTTGAAGCGTAATGATCATACGTCTGTAATGCATTATATGTCCCATAATGGGTCCCGTTCTTCTACCCTTTCCCGGGAGTTGATGACTATTTATAGCTATTACTTTGACGCCAAAGAAGAGTTCGACCCAATGCTTTATTTCTGTCCTAGTTGATCCTGATTCGACTTTCTTCCCCACGAGTTCCAGTATCGATAAGAATTCTAGTTCTTACTCTTCATATGTTATGGTTGGGATGAATATACCATACCAATTCGTTATGTATGGATGATGAGATTCCATTGATACGGAGCCAGTGGAATTAGTCTTATTGAATGTCCCCGTTGGCCTGCATCCAGCAGGAATTGAACCTACGAATTCGCCAATTATGAGTTGGGTGCTTTAACCATTCAGCCATGGATGCTTCACTGGGGTCATTGTACATCGCGAGTGACCCAAATTCAATTCACTTAGATTCTTTTGGATTCTTTAGGAGGAATCAATGAAATGAGAGGACATCAATTCAAATCCTGGATCTTCGAATTGAGAGAAATCAAGAATTCTCACGATTTCTTGGATTCATGGATCCAACCCGATTCGGTGAAATCTTTCACTTCCTTTTTTTTCCACCAAGAGCGCTTTATGAAACTTTTTGATTCCCGAATTTGGAGTGTCCTAATTTCACGTGATTCACAGGGTTCAATTCGTCGACATTGCATGATCAAAGGTGTAGTACTGCTTGTACTTGTAGTAGCGGTCCTTATATACAATCGAAATAGGGTCGAAAGAAAAAATATCTATTTGATGGGGCTTCTTCCTAAACCTCTGCGTTCCATTGGACCCCCCAATTATACATTGAAAGAATCCTTTTGGTCTTCCAATCTCAATAGGTTGATTGTTTCGCTCCTGTATCTTCCAAAAGGGAAAAATATCTATGAGAGTTGTTTCATGGATCCGAAAGAAAGTACTTGGGTTCTTCCAATAACTAAAAAGTGTATCATGTCTGAATCTAACTGGGGTTCGCAGCGATGGAGGAATGCGATCGTAAAAAAGAGGAATTCCAGCTGTAAGATATCGAATGAAATTGCAGCTGGAATTGAGATCTCATTCAAAGAGAAAGATATCAAATATCTGGAGTTTTTTTTTGTATCCTATACGAATGATCCGATCCGCAAGGACCATGATTGGAAATTATTTGACCGCCTTTCTCCGAGTAAGAAGCGAAACATAATCAACTTGAATTCGGGACAGCTATTCGAAATTTTAGTGAAACATTTGATTTGTTATCTCATGTCTGCTTTTCGTGAAAAAAGACCAATTGATGAGGGGGGTTTCTTCAAACAACAAGGAGCTGAGGCGACTATTCAATCAAACGAGATTGAACATGTTTCCCATCTCCTCTCGAGAAACAAGGGGGGTATTTTTTTGAAAAATTGCGCTCAATTTCATATGTGGCAATTCCGCCAAGATCTCTTCGTTATTGGGGGGAAGAATCGGCACAAATCGGATTTTTTGAGGAACGTCTCGAGAGAGAATTTGATTTGGTTAGACAATGCGTGGTTGGTAAACAGGAATCGGGTTTTTAGCAAGGTACGGAATGTATCGTCAAATATTCAATATGATTCCATAAGATCCATTTTCTTTCAAGTAACGGATTCTAGCCAATCGAAAGGATTTTCTGATCAATCCATAGATCCTTTCAATTCCATTAGTAATGAGGGTTCGGAATATCACACATTGATCAATCAAACGGAGATTCAGCAACTAAAAAAAAGATCAATTCTTTTAGATACTTCCTTTCTTCAAACGGAACGAACAGAGATAAAATCAGATCGATTCTCAAAATACCATTCCGGATATTCCTCAATGGCTCGGCTATTCCCGGAACGTGAGAAGCAGATGAATAATCATCTGCTTCCAGAAGAAATAGAAGAATTTCTTGGGAATCCTACAAGATCAATTCGTTCTTTTTTCTCTGATAGATGGTCAGAACTTCATCTGGGTTTGAATCCTACCGAGAGGTCGACTATAGATCAGAAATTGTTGAAGAAACAACAAGGTGTTTCTTTTGTCCCTTCGAGGCGATCGGAAAATAAAGAAATAGTTGATATATTCAAGATAATTACGTATTTACAAAATACCTCCTCAGTTCATTCGATTGCAGCAGATCCGGGATGGGATATGGTTCCGAAGGATGAACCGGATATGGACAGTTCCAATAAGATTTCATTCTTGAACGAAAATGCATTTTTTGATTTATTTCATCTATTCCATGATCGGAACAAGGGGGGATACAGGTTGCACCACGAGTTTGAATTAGAAGAGACATTTCAAGAAATGGCAGATCTATTCACTCTATCAATAACCGAGCCGGGTTTAGCCTATCATAATAAGGAATTTGGCTTGTCTATTGATTCCTACGGAAAATTATTGAATGAGGTATTCAACTCCGGGGATGAATCGAAAAAGAAATCTTTATTGGTTCTACCTTCCATTTTTTATGATTTATTTTTATTGGTTCTATCTTCTATTTTTTATGATTTATTTTTATTGGTTCTACTTTCTATTTTTTATGATTTATTTTTATTGGTTCTACTTTCTATTTTTTATGAAGAGAATGAATCTTTTTATCGAAAGATAAAAAAAAAATCGGTCCGGATCTCCTGCGGGAATGATTTGGAAGATCCAAAACCAAAAATAGCGGTATTTGCTCACAACAACATAATGGAGGCGATCCATCAATATAGATTGATCCGAAATCAGATTCAAATCCAATATAGTACCTATGGGTACATAAGAAATGTAGTGAATCGATTCTTTTTAATGAATCGACCCGATTGCAACTTCGCATATGGAATTCAAAAGCATCCCATAGGAATTCAAAAGCACCCAATAGGAAATGATATTCTGAATCATCTAACTATAATAATAGATAAGATCAACCAACATTTATCCAATTTGAAAAAGATTAAGAAGAAGTCGTTCGATCCTCTTATTTCTCGAACCGAGAGATCCACGAATCTGGATCCTAATGTATATAGATACAAATGTTCCAATGGAAGCAAGAATTTCCAGGAACATTTGGAGCATTTCGTTTCTGAGCAGAAACACCGTTTTCAAGTAATGTTCGATCGATTACGTATTAATCAATATTCGATTGATTGGTCCGAGGTTATCGACAAACAAGATTTGTTCAAGTCACTTCGTTTCTTTTTGTCCAAGTCACTTCTCCTTTTGTCCAAGTCGCTTCTCTTTTTATCTAAGTCACTTCCTTTTTTCGTTGTGAGTCTCGGGAATATCTCCATTCATAGGGCCGAAATCCACATCTATGAATTGAAAGGTCTGAATGATCAACCCGGCAATCAGTTGTTAGAATCAATAGGTGTTCAAATCGTTTATTTGAATAAATTGAAACCCTTCTTATTGTATGATCATGATACTTCCCAAAGATCGAAATTTTTAATCAATACAGGAACAATATTACCTTTTTTGTTCAACAAGATACAAAAGTGCATGATTGACTCATTCCGTACTAGAAAAAATCGCAAGAAATCCTTTGAGAACACGGATTCCTATTTCTCAATGATATCCCACGATCGAAACAATTGGTTGAATCCTCAGAAAAGTTCATTGATATCTTCTTTTTATAGAGCAAACAGACTTCAATTCTTGAATCATCCCCATTGCTTCTGGTTCTATTGTAACAAAGGATTCCATTTTTATGGGGAAAAGACCCGTATCCATAATTATGATTTTACATATGCACAATTCCCCAATATCTTGTGCATTCGCAACAAAAAATTTTCTTTGTGTTTCGGTAAAAAAAAACATGTTTTGGGAGAGAGAGAGATTATTTCACCAATTGAGTCACAGGTATCTGGCATATTCATACCTAACAATGTTTCCCAAAGTGGTAACAAAACGTATAACTTGTACAAATCTTTCCATTTTTCAATTCGATCTGATCCATCCGTTCCTATTTACTCGATTGCAGACATTTCGGGAACACCTGTAATAGAGGAACAAATAGTCAATTTTGAAAGAACTTATTGTCAGCTTCTTTCAGATATGAATCTATCTGATTCAGAAGGGAAAAACTTGCATCACTATCTCCGTTTCAATTCAAACATGGGTTTGATTCACACTCCATGTTTTGAGAAATATGTGCCGTCCGGAAAGAGGAAAGAACTGAGTCTATCTCTAAAGAAAAACGTTGAGAAGGGGGAAGTAGGTAGAACCCTTCAACGAGATAGTGCTTTTTCAAATCTCTCAAAATGGAATTTGTTCCAAACCTATATGCCATGGTTCCTTACTTGGACGGGGTGTAAATATCTTTATTTCACCTTAAAAAACAATATTTATTTGATATTGAATATTCCCTTTCAATATTCCCTAAGTGGCAGTCAAAATTTTGTGTCCGTTTTTCATGATATTATGCATGGATCAGATATATCATGGCCAATTCCTCAGAAAAAGTGGTGGTCGATTCTTCCACAACGGAATCTGATAAGTGAGAGTTCGAGTAAGTGTTTACAGAATCTTCTTCTGTCCGAAGAAATGATTCATCGAAATAATGAGTCACCCATTCCATTGATATGGACACATCTGAGATCACCAAATGCTTGGGAGTTCCTCTATTCAATTCTTTTCCTTCTTCTTGTTGCTGGATATCTCGTTCGTACACATCTTCTCTTTGTTTTCCGAGCCTCTAGTGAGTTACAGACAGAGTTAGAAAAGATCAAATCTTTGATGATTCCATCATACATGATTGAGTTGCGAAAACTTCTGGATAGGTATCCTACATCTGAACTGAATTCTTTCTGGTTAAAGAATCTCTTTCTAGTTGCTCTGGAACAATTAGGAGATTCTCTGGAAGAAATACGGGATTCTGCTTCTGGCGGCAACATGCTATTGGGTGGTGGTCCCGCTTATGGGGTCAAATCAATACGTTCTAAGAAGAAATATTTGAATATCAATCTCATCGATCTCATCAGTATCATACCAAATCCCATCAATCGAATCACTTTTTCGAGAAATACGAGACATCTAAGTCGTACAAGTAAAGAGATCTATTCATTGATAAGAAAAAGAAAAAACGTGAACGGTGATTGGATTGATGATAAAATAGAATCCTGGGTCGCGAACAGTGATTCGATTGATGATGAAGAAAGAGAATTCTTGGTTCAGTTCTCCACCTTAACGACGGAAAAAAGGATTGATCAAATTCTATTGAGTCTGACTCATAGTGATCGTTTATCAAAGAATGACTCTGGTTATCAAATGATTGAACAACCGGGATCCATTTACTTACGATACTTAGTTGACATTCATAAAAAGTATCTAATGAATTATGAGTTCAATAGATCCTGTTTAGCAGAAAGACGGATATTCCTTGCTCATTATCAGACAATCACTTATTCACAAACCTCGTGTGGGGCTAATAGTTCTCATTTCCCATCTCATGGAAAACCCTTTTCGCTCCGCTTAGCCCTATCCCCTTCTAGGGGTATTTTAGTGATAGGTTCTATAGGAACTGGACGATCCTATTTGGTCAAATACCTAGCGACAAACTCCTATGTTCCTTTCATTACGGTATTTCCGAACAAGTTCCTGGATGACAAGCCTAAAGGTTATC